TTACTAAACTAAAATATTAATTAAATATTATACTAGTAATTAAATATTATACTAGTAACTAGTACATATTCTAATACTAATTGATAATACTACAATAATGCGAATTAATCCTATGTTTTATTACATATTTATTACATATATATATTATATAATGTAATGTAATGAGTAATGTAATGTAATGAGATAATGTGTAATGAGATAATGAAAATAAAAGAAAATAAAAACATATAATAAAAACATATAGAAAATAAAAAAAAAAAGAAAATAAAAATATAATTAATATAGAAATAAAAAAAAAATTTCAAAACTGAAAAAATTTCAGTAGTCATATGGAGTAAAATATCTAGGGATTTCGAGCATATTCTTTTCGCAGTATTTTTTTTTCATTTTTTTTCATTAATATCTGTGTATAGGATCATTGCTTCTATTGATTTGATACGAATACATTACATAAACATAATCTAAAGCACCGAACGAACGATTCTATTTTTTCTCCTTTCCTTATCCTGGATTTCATTTCTATTTTCCTTAATTGATTTGATTCAATCCGTTGAGTTGCGAATTTACATATAACAACTCATATCTTTCTATACAAAATACAAAAAAATTCGAAACTTTTTTCTTGTACTATACCGACTGACCCTCTCAGAAATAAAATAAAAAGAATCGAGTTATTTCATTAGAGTTAGAATGAAAAAAAAAAGAGTCATTCCATTTCAGACCAATCTCGAGTACTAAAGAAAGATCGCGATTTGGAATGAACCAAAATACAAAATACTTGTTTGTTTTGTTACGGCAATAACACTTAGTAATTAGTAATTAGTAATAGTAAGACCACCCGATGGGTTGGATTTCACTACAAGAAAAAGGTTTGTTTTACAGCAAACCTACATTACACAATGAAACATACCACAGAGTGGTATAATAAATAGACGGAATCGTAAATTATCTAATCTACATAAGAAAGATACTTCTAATAGAAAGAATTAGACATTATCGAATGATTTGACAGACCAAATCCCAAAACCAACTCAACTCATAGAATATAGAAGAAGGAAATTGATACATTTAGGACCAATTCATTATCTCTGCATTATCTCTGAATCAATCAATTGGGGTTGTTGTTCTGCCAAAAAGCGATTAGTCAGGCGACTCCACAAAACAAATACAAGAATAGGTCCTAGATCTATGTGACTGTTGAAGTTTTTAGACAGAATCATGTCATGATTCTCACTTCATAAATTGACCGGATTCGATATACCAACGCAAAAATGTATCACTAACTCTTTAATCATGGACAGGAAAAGAGGAAAAAGGTCATATGATATGTAATCCATCCACGAAGATTAATGAAGGAAGATGAGTATTTTATCCGAGATTTTACAAATACTGATTAGATCTATTGGAATGAATTATTGTTTTTTATTTATTGTTTTTATTTTCATGTCCCTATGTATTTACATGAACATATGGTAATACTTTTGGACCAACCAACCGGCTAGTCTATAAACAAGTACTAATGAGGAAATGAAAACTATACTAAAACGAAAATAGAATGTATTAGGGCTATACGGACTCGAACCGTAGACCTTCTCGGTAAAACAGATCAAACTGATTATTATCGAAATGATTCGAACTGTTTCAAAGACCCAACATGCATTTTGTTGCATTGGGCTCTTTCATAAACTGATGTAAAGATCAGTTAGTCCACCATATTTTTCTTTACAGGAAAATAATGAGATGGCTCCATGTGCTCTGATTCATCATTTGTATTCTGATCTAGGAGCAATACCAAAGTGTTTCAAAGAAGGGTTACCTTGACTTAGGTCTGCCTTCGGCCTAGATCAAACTAAGTTAGATGGATTCTCTATCGCTACGCTGCAAGAGTCGAATATGAGACTTCATACACCTTAAAGTTCATAGGACGAAAAAAGAAAGGTTATTTTGAGGCCCTTATACTCATTATGCCTAGCATTGAATGGACTGGGTATTTACCTTATCAACTATCAAATCAATGGTGGGTTCTATTTGATTTGGCACCTGAATTCGCACCTGAATCGGACCGAACCCAATATTTGTCCGGCTATTGTTCTCTTGTTCCCTCGAATCTATGGAGTAAGACATCGATTTGTCAATAAGATCAATTATGTTTATTGCATAATGGGCTCCCTTGAAAAGCATTGACGCACGTGTAAACGAGGTGCTCTACCTAACTGAGCTATAGCCCTTGTCATAGATATATTAACATATGGATAATTTCTTGTCAAGATGGATATTCCATAATCCCACATGATAGCTCTCTGATCTGTCTACTGTTAACAGATTGGTATTGCTTAGAAATAATATTCCACTTATAATCCTATAAGTGATGGGTCCTTTTTTGGTGATAAATAACCTACTTAACTCAGTGGTTAGAGTATTGCTTTCATACGGCGGGAGTCATTGGTTCAAATCCAATAGTAGGTAGAACTTATTAGATACCGAATTGAGTGATATCTAA